ATTTCCTAGTTAAATTGGGTACTGCTGAGGAAAAAAAAAATTGCTTAGTTAAAATGTATGATCCTTTCTTAAACGGGATGTATCGTGGAAGGATGAAGAAAGTCTTTTCATCTTCAATCAAAACTTCGATAGAAAATTGCACAGAAACATCCGAACTAAATAAAATTCATGATATCCTTCTTCCCGATCCTAATTCTCCAGATTCTCCAGATTCTCCAGAATATCAAGATAAAATCGAAAGATCAGAAAAAAAAGAGGTGAAAATAGATTCAAAGAATAGGTTAAAGTTTTCATTGAACGCAATTCTAACTAAGCCTAAGCGTGAAAAAAAATCTATTGGAATGAACAAAATAGGTAAAAAACCCCTTCGGTGGTCATACAAATTAATCAACGAGTTGGAACAATATTTTAAAAAACGACGAAAAGAACAAGGTATAATGCAAGGGCTGGATCACCAGCTTAGAACAAGAAGATTTAAACGTATATCTTTTTTAACTCGTTCCAGACGAAGTTTTAAGAAATCTCAGTTCAATAATTTTAATCTTTATAGAAAATTTAATAGAGAGTCTGGGTTTATAAGTTATTTCGAAGAACCTGATTTTCGTCGAGCCGTAATCAAAGGATCTATGCGCGTTCAAAGACGTAAAATGGTTATTTGGGGACCGTCCCAAGGAAATCCCCATTCACCACTTTTTTTGGAAAAAATGGAAGATTTTCCTTTTCCTATATCCGACCTGATGAAACTTTTTTTTAATATTAGAGGTTGGTTGGGTAAAAAGTCAGAATTTGAAATTTTAGATCAACAATTGCAAATAAAAAAAAACAACCAGGAAGACGTAATAGAATTCTGGGAGAACATTCCATATGCACAAAAAACAAGAAGTATTCTGTTACTAGCTCAATCAATTTTTAGAAGATATATTAAATTACCCTTATTAATAATAGCTAAGAATATTGGATGTATTTTATTACGGCAATCTCCGGAATGGTATGAGGATTTCCAAGATTGGAATAGAGAAATTTATCTAAAGTGTAGCTATAATGGTCTACAATTCTCCAAAACAGAATTTCCTAAAAATTGGTTAAGAGAAGGTTTTCAGATCAAAATCCTATATCCTTTTCATTTGAAACCTTGGCACAGATCTAAACTACGACTCTCTGATAGAGATCGAAAGCAACAAGATGATTTTGATTCTTGTTTTTTAACAGTTTTAGGAAAGGAAACAGAATATCCTTTTGGTCCTCCTCGAAAAACACCTTCCTTTTTTGAACCCATTTTTGAAGATATAGACTATAAAGTCGAAATAAAAAAATTGAATTTTAGAGTTCGAAGAGTTTTAAAAAAAATAACAAAAAAACAAGGAAAAGCAGTTTTATTTGTAAAACAAAAAATAAAAGAACTTTTAAAAGAAAATAAAATTCCATTATTTATACCGACAGAAATATATGAATCAAGTGAAACTCAAACAGAAAAGGATTCTATAATCAGCGCTCAGATAATTCAGGAATCACTTATTCAAAATCGATCTACAGGTTGGACAAATTATTCACAGGCCGAAAAAGAAATGAAACATAGAATTGATAGAAGAAACACAATCAGAAATCAAATAGAAATAATGAAAAAAAATAAAAAAAAAGTAACGCCGAGAATAAAAAAAAATAATAAGAATAATGGAAATAATGGAGAATCACCCCCAAAAATTTGGAAAATATTAAAAAGAAAAAATATTGAATTAATAGTTAAATTTTTCATTGAAAAAATATACATAGATATCTTTCTATGTATCATTAATATGCGCAGAATCACTCTACAAATTTGTATGGAATCAACAAAAAAAATTCTTGATAAATACATTGACAATAATGAAATAAATAAAGATCAAGAAAAGATTAATAAAACAAAACAAAATAAAATTGACTTCATTTCGCCTATAACTATAAAAAAGGCTTTTGATAATCTTAGAAATAGTAAGCGGAAGTCACATATTTTTTTAAATTTATCTTACTTGTCACAAAAATATGTATTTTTAAAATTATCACAAACCCAAGTTATTAACTTCAATAAGTTAAGATCTCTTCTTCAATATAATGGACCTTCTTTTTTTCTTAAGAATGAAATAAAAGATCTTTTTGGAAGACAAGGAATATTTGATTCCGAAGTAAGACATAAGAAACTTCCAAATAATGCAATGAATCCATGGAAAAACTGGTTAAGAGGTCATTATCAATACGATTTATCGCAGATTACATGGTCTAGATTAGTCCCACAAAAATGGAGAAATGGACTAAATCAATGTCATACGTCTCAAAATAAGGATTTAAATAAACGGTATTCCTATGAAAAAGACCAATTATTTGATTCAAAAAAAAAACAAAATTTGAAAGTCTATTTATTACGAAATAAAGAGGAGAATTTTCAAAAAAACTATAGATATGATCTTTTATCATATAAATATATATATATTCATTCTGAAACTAAGAAGAAGGCCTCTATTTATAGATCATCATTAGAAACAAATAAGAATCAAGAAAATTCCAACAGAAATAACGAAAAAATTTTTAGCATACTCAAGAATATTCCTATCAAGAATTATCTAGGAAAAAGTGATATTATAGATAGGGAAAAAAATACAGATAGAAAATATTTGGGTTGGAAATTTAGTACAAATATTGAGGTTGAACCTAAAAAAGACCAAATCCGGGATAAACTTAATAATAAAGGTAATGGTCTTTTTTATCTTCCAATTGATTCAAATTCTGAAATCAATTACAAAAAGGTCTTTTTTGATTGGATGGGAATGTCTTTTGATTGGATGGGAATGAATGAAAAATTCTTAATCTTAAATCGCCTCATATCGAATCCGAAAGTTTTTTTCTTTCCAGAGTTTGTGATACTTTATCATAAATATAAAGAGAAACCTTGGTTTATCCCAAGCAACTTACTTCTTTTTAATTTGAATATAAATCCAAATTTTATTGAAAATCAAAATATCAAGGGAAAACAAGAGGAGGATGAGTTTTTTTTTAATTTTAGCCCATCAAATTCAAAACAATATTTTGAATTAAAGAATCAAAACAATATTGAAGAATATTTTTTAGAATCCATTGAAAAACTAAAAATATTCCTTAAAGGAGATTTTCCTTTGCAATTAAGATGGACTGGACGTTTGAATCAATTGAATCAAAAAATGCTGAATAATATCCAGATATATGGTCTGCTGGTTAGCCTCATAAATGTAAGAAAAATTACTATATCCTATATTCAAAGGAAAGAAATGAATCTGGATATAATGAGGAGGCGTTTAAATCTTACACAATTAACGAAAAAGGGAATATTAATTATGGAACCTGCCCGTCTATCTGTCAAAAATGACGGACAGTTTTTTATGTATCAAATCATAGGTATTTCCTTGGTTCATAAAAGTAAGCACCAAAGTAATCAAAGATACCGAAACCCCAAAAATGTTGCTAAGAATACTTTTGATGAATCCATTTCAAGACATAAAATAAAAACTCTAAATGGAGACAAAAATAATTTAGATTTGCTTGTTCCTGAAAAAATTTTCTCGTCTAGACGTCGTAGAGAATTGAGAATTCTAATTTCTTTCAATTTGAATTTAAAGAATCAGAATGGTGTGCATAGAAATAATTTATTTTGCAAGGAAAACAAGATAAAAAACTGGAGTCAATTTTTGGAGGAAAGTAAATTTTTTGACAGAAAAAAAAATGAATTAAATAAATTAAAGTTCTTTTTTTGGCCTAATTATCGATTAGAAGATTTAGCTTGTATGAATCGCTATTGGTTTGATACCAATAATGGGAGCCGCTTCAGTATGTTAAGGATATATATGTATCCCTGATTAAAAATTTTGAGTTTCCTATATATTCTATTGTTCTATCAATGATATTTTTCATTTTTTTCATTTTTTCTTCTGTCCGCGACCATGTTATATGCAAGCAACCCGATGCGCATATGCGCTGTCTTACATCCCAGTCTAGGATACGTGAATATTAAGGAAAATGGGGTATCAATTAAATTAAAGCTATAAATTAATCAACAGAATAAATTAATCAATCGAATCTTCGGACTAAACTATTTGGTATCGTCTTTTTGTATCACTATACAAATGAACTCAAAAATCGGATTGATTAATAATTGAAAAAACTAGGAATGTATAAAGAAATTATAATTATATTATTGTATATACTACATTAAAATTTGTGACATTATTATTACTGATCAATAAAATAAATATCTGTCTGTAAAAAGGGGAGTGTGAAATTCTTTTATGGTAAAAAATTCATTTATTTCAATTATTTTGCAAGAACAAGAAGAAAACAAAGAAAACAGAGGATCTGTTGAATTTCAAGTAGTAAGTTTCACCAACAAGATACGGAGGCTTACTTCACATTTGGAATTGCACAAAAAAGATTATTTATCTCAAAGAGGTCTGCGGAAAATTCTCGGAAAACGTCAACGGCTGCTGGCTTATTTGTCAAAAAAAAATAGAGCACGTTATAAAGAATTAATAGGGCAGTTGGATATTCGAGAGAGAAAAACTCGTTAATTTGAAGAGTTAGTTTGAATTATTGGCTTAAAGTTTGGTGAACTTCTTTTCGCTTTCAGCAATTCATGGAAGAATGAATCAGGAAAAACCTATGACTGTACCAGCTACAAGAAAAGACCTCATGATAGTCAATATGGGACCTCACCACCCATCAATGCATGGTGTTCTTCGACTCATTGTTACTTTAGATGGTGAAGATGTTATTGACTGTGAACCAATATTGGGTTATTTACACAGAGGTATGGAAAAAATTGCGGAAAATCGAACAATTATACAATATTTGCCTTATGTAACACGTTGGGATTATTTAGCTACTATGTTCACAGAAGCAATAACTGTAAATGCGCCAGAGCAATTAGGCAATATTCAAGTCCCTAAAAGGGCCAGTTATATCAGAGTCATTATGTTGGAGTTAAGTCGTATAGCTTCGCATTTGTTATGGCTTGGCCCTTTTATGGCAGATATTGGGGCACAGACTCCTTTCTTCTATATTTTTCGAGAAAGAGAATTGATATATGACCTATTCGAAGCTGCCACCGGTATGCGAATGATGCACAATTTTTTTCGTATTGGCGGAGTCGCTGCTGATTTACCTCATGGCTGGATAGATAAATGTTTGGATTTTTGCGATTATTTTTTAACAGGAATTGCTGAATATCAAAAGCTTATTACAAGGAATCCCATTTTTTTAGAACGAGTTGAAGGAGTAGGCATTATTGGTGGAGAGGAAGCAATAAATTGGGGTTTGTCGGGACCAATGCTACGAGCTTCCGGAATACAATGGGATCTTCGTAAAGTTGATCATTATGAGTGTTACGACGAATTTGATTGGGAAGTCCAATGGCAAAAAGAGGGGGATTCTTTAGCTCGTTATTTAGTACGAATCAGTGAAATGACAGAATCCATAAAAATAATTCAACAGGCCCTAGAAGGAATTCCTGGAGGGCCCTATGAAAATTTAGAAATCCGCCGCTTTGATAGAGTAAAAGATACTGTATGGAATGAGTTTGATTATCGATTCATTAGTAAAAAACCTTCTCCGACTTTTGAATTGTCGAAGCAAGAACTTTATGCAAGAGTGGAAGCACCAAAGGGAGAATTGGGAATTTTTCTGATAGGAGATAAGGGTGTTTTTCCTTGGCGATATAAAATTCGCCCACCGGGGTTTATTAATTTGCAAATTCTTCCTCAGTTAGTTAAAAGAATGAAATTGGCTGATATTATGACGATACTAGGTAGTATAGATATCATTATGGGAGAAGTTGATCGTTAAAATGATAATTGATACAACAGAAGTACAAGCTATCAATTCTTTTTCTAGATTGGAATCCTTAAAAGAGGTCTATGGAATCATATGGATGCTTATCCCTATTTTTACTCCTGTATTAGGAATCACAATAGGTGTATTAGTAATTGTTTGGTTAGAAAGAGAAATATCTGCAGGTATACAACAACGTATTGGTCCTGAATACGCAGGACCTTTGGGAATTCTTCAAGCTCTAGCAGATGGTACCAAATTACTTTTAAAAGAGAATCTTCTTCCATCTAGAGGAGATACTCGTTTATTCAGTATTGGACCATCTATAGCAGTAATATCAATTTTATTAAGTTATTTAGTAATTCCTTTTGGGTATCACCTTGTTCTAGCCGATCTCAGTATCGGTGTTTTTTTATGGATTGCTATTTCAAGTATTGCTCCTGTCGGCCTTCTTATGTCAGGATATGGCTCAAATAATAAATATTCTTTTTTAGGTGGTCTACGAGCTGCTGCTCAATCAATTAGTTATGAAATACCATTAACTCTATGTGTGTTATCAATATCTCTACGTGTGATTCGTTAAGACATAAAATTCCCCCGACTGCTTCTCTTTCTAGGAAGGAAGTGCCATGAGTTGAATCTCTATTTTTTTTATTCATTATTCGGGGGTTGATGAAGGAAACTAGATAGTTATATGAGTGAAAGAAACGGCTTCTAAATTTGCAGTAAAAGATTGAATCTCATTTTCTATGTACAAGAGTTAAGAAAAGTAAACATAAGTATTAGAGACTCTTTACCCCAAGATTGATTGACTAGTCATCATGACTTGAAGCGGGTTCAAAGGATCAACTTTATGAGGTTTTTACTACGTATGTATTACCAAAAGTAGATTCATAAAAATGAGTGGATAGCTAGGAACACTAATGTACACTAAGGATTCGTAATAGAGATTTTGTAAGTGTATTTTTCTGTGTATAAAAAGAATTAAAATTGGGGCTTTAAATTGGTAGAAATGATAAAGGAGTACTTCCCACGATTCCGATCCAGAGTATACTTCTATTCACCGATTAAGTAAATAACTATCAAGAACGAAGTAATCCTTTAACTTTGTTTAAAGTCCCCTTTTTTTGAGAAAGGAGAATAGGAACGAAAAAAAATCAAAAGACTGAATGCACTAGAAATAATCTATTTTTTTCTATCTCTATATAGAGATACAATTCTTGTCATGATTCGTGAACTAATGCAACGTCTAATTGGATTTCGTAATTGAAAACGTTAGGTTGAAATATCTATTCTATTGATATCGTTACAAGAAACATTTTATTCAAAGATTTAGTTATTACTCAACAAAGAAGAATTTAAATGATTAAAAGATAAGATGAATTCAGAAGCACTTTCTTATAATAGCAGACAGAATTCCAGTGTCTAATGGGGATCTTACAATGGATTTCATTTTATCTCTATCTATGTTACAAACATATCAAGAAAAATAATAATGGATGGGTCCTTAGATTTATTTGTGACCTTTGAGGAGCCGTATGAGATTAAAATCTCATGTACGGTTCTGCAATAGGGGTGGGAACAGTGATGTTATCATCTACTATGATTATCTAACAGTTCAAGTACAGTTGATATAGTTGAAGCCCAGTCAAAATATGGTTTTTGGGGATGGAA